TTCAACTATAACCTCATCTTTATTTATTGGTCTAAGCAAGATACGACTGATTTGAAATTAATTGAATGAAAAATTTAAATTTATAAAAAGAAATATTTATGTGGGATTCCATGTATTCTATTATTCTATAGTTCCTTACCGTGTCAATTGCCAATTATTAGTCATTGAGATTTATGGGCAATTCGGATTAATATTTAGGGATAGATATTACCTCTCTCTTTTTTCCCTCTCCACAAACAAATTGAAATGATTGAAATTTTTCTATTTGGAGTCGTATTAGGTTTAATTCCTATTACTTTGGCTGGATTATTCGTAACTGCATATTTACAATACAGACGTGGTGATCAGTTGGACCTTTGATTAATTAACATTTTTTTATTATTTAATATGAGTCTTGAACAGCATTGATCTCCTCCTTTATTTTCTTTAATCCACAGTAGGTCAATGCTGTTCAAGTTAGCGACTTTAATTTCAGTGGAATTTGACCTAACAAGAACAGAATCACGCTCTGTAGGATTTGAACCTACGACATCGGGTTTTGGAGACCCACGTTCTACCGAACTGAACTAAGAGCGCTTTCTTATCACAATAGCTAAGACTGTAATTCTTTTTGTAACCCCAATACATCTTGCATGTACATATATATCATATATAGTATCCTAAAATGAAAGTAAAGATTATGTATGTCCAATTTAATGTATCTCACTTGATTCCTCGTTACTGCTCCTCTGAGCAGTAATAGGTAGGGATGACAGGATTTGAACCCGTGACATTTTGTACCCAAAACAAACGCGCTACCAAGCTGCGCTACATCCCTTTCAATTGGTCTACAGTGTCATTGTAGAGAATCCCTGTCTTCTTTTCCATAGTGTTATTTCTTTCCATTGATATATACAATTTATATTGCCATTTCTTCGTTTTGGGCTCATATCATATAAAAACACATTGTATAACATATAATAAAAGACTTATATACTTATATACACGCATATGAGACGGTAAAAAAAAAATACATATTTTTAAGCAATGCTCAGGAAGAAAGGGACTTATTTTGATTTAATATAATAATAAAAATATGGATATTTTAAGAAAAGAAAGTAAAATCTTATCTACCAAATCATTGTATATTTCTATTTTTATTAGGGATTACTCGTCAAAATAAAATAAAAGTAGTCCTTAACTACATATGCATCTGATCATATATGTATTGTCATTATGTATTACAATAAAGAAGGAGGATTTTCAATGAGAGATCTAAAAACATATCTTTCCGTGGCACCGGTATTAAGTACTCTATGGTTCGGGTCTTTAGCAGCTTTATTGATAGAGATCAATCGTTTATTCCCGGATGCGTTGACATTCCCTTTTTTTTCTTTTTAGCATTAGAATTTAGAGTAAGGTAAAGGAGGAAAAAGAACGAATAAAAGTGGATTCAATCTCAGCTAAACTTGTATTCAGGCTTAAATTACTAATAGAGTGAGAACGGGAATCAAATGTGGGTCTAGGGCAACATACAAGATACTTAAATAAGATAATGTACTGCAATTAGAAATATAGTTTGAAATCATTGTATTACTTATTATTTACTATTACTCTATTCATTGCAACGAAATCCAATTAGGAAGGATTTCGAGTTAGCAACTTCTACTTTTTCTTTGTTCCCTTCTTATTCGCTTCAGATCGCAAAAATAGAAGAGTTGAGCGAATCAAAAACTAAAGGAGGTTCATGGCCAAGAGTAAAGATGTCCGAGTAAGGGTTATTTTGGAATGTGCCAGTTGTGTGCGAAACAGTGTTAATAAAGAATCAACGGGCATTTCCAGATATATTACTCAAAAGAACCGACACAATACGCCTATTCGATTGGAATTGAGAAAATTCTGCCCCTATTGTTACAAACATACGATTCATGGGGAGATAAAGAAATAGATCGAATGAGGGCCTGTTTGTCACTCTTCCAAGCAACAGGAAAAATTACATATTATATATATAACATATAGTTAATCATATAACTAAACCAAATCCTATTTCTTAATTCTAATTAATTTTTGATCCGATTCAAATGGAAATGGGATTTTCAGGGATAAGGAATAAACAAACCATGGATAAATCCAAGCGACCCTTTCTTAAATCCAAGCGATCTTTTCGTAGGCGTTTGCCCCCGATCCAATCGGGGGATCGAATTGATTATAGAAATATGAGTTTAATTAGTCGGTTTATTAGTGAACAAGGAAAAATAGTATCTAGACGAGTGAATAGATTGACCTTGAAACAACAACGATTAATTACTATTGCTATAAAACAAGCTCGTATTTTATCTTTATTACCTTTTCTTAATAACGAGAAACAGTTTGAAAGAACCGAGTCGACCGCTAGAACTACTGGTTTTCGAACCAGAAATAAATAGGCTTACTCTTCAATCAAATCAAAATTACAATCCGAACTCAAATGCAGTATGGCTGTTTTGTTCGAAAAATCCAAGAATATAGATTTGATTGTCGTGTCGTAATACGTAAGAAAAAAAAGATTTATTCTTCCCCGATTCTTTGATTTTTTTTTTTTTTATCGCTCATTTTGAATACTTTATTATAAATTTTGGATCATACTAATTTCTAGTATACCTTCCCGGAGTTCATTCTCCGGGGAACGTCATTTAACTTTTTCCTTAGAACCCCCTTATTTTATGATCTCATTGGAAATCATATAAATACAATTCCTATTTAATATAGCTATTTGTGCAAGTATTTTGCGATTAAGAAGAAATTTCCTCTTGTACAGATCATGTATTAATTTACAATAACTATAGGATACCCTATTCTCGCGAATTACTCCATTTATCCGAGTGATCCACAAACGACGAAAATCTCTCTTTTGCCTATCTCTATCCCGATGAGCAGAAACCAAAGCTCTTATTTTCTGTTGAGTAATAGTTCGAGTAAGTCTTGAATGAGCCCCCCGAAAGCTTGATGCAAATAAACGAATTTTTACTCTACGTTTACGAGCTACATATCCTCGTCTAATTCTGGTCATTGAATAAATGAAACTTTGATGAATAACTAATTGATTTTGGTTCTTTCAGTTATTCTTTTCCTCTTTACTGGTCGATTAATAACAAAACGGATTCTTCCAATGTATAAAATAAAAATTTCAACGGCTTTTGCTACTATAACCTTCCCAACCACTATTTTTTTTTTAGGCATTTCACCGCTAAATAATAAATTGATTGATACTAGGTATCAAAAAAATCGTAAATATAAATAAATAGTGGTTCCATCGTTTCTATGGTTACTTCTTAAACGGCGAGGTCCTCTCTATACACCGGAGCCCCCTCCTTTATTTAATCAATATTAGTGGTAACTTGTACAGTTCACACCCTTTGGCTCTACCCATGAATTGCAGTAATAGGTCTTTCACAACGAGATCTACCCATACAGTAACGGTATTTAATTCTGAAATTTAGCTATGTAGCTGACCCTGTTAGTCCGTTCTTGCAAGAGTGGGAACAGCATTTTTCTGCTTTTTAAATAGGATTTCCCCGCTTAATGGATAACCATTTTTTACCAATGGGGAATTGCTTCTAATCTTAAATTCAGGTGATTGGATTTGCACCAATGGAAACCATAAATTTCATACACAGGGATATGAGGGATCTTTTTTATTTTTAGTTTTTAGATAGGGAGTGTCATTCTTCCATTCTATCCTATTCACTGGTACTGATCATTGATATTGGAAAATTATGTCCTTTCTTGTGTACCAACTCATGATCTGAACGCGTCGCACATACACCCTAGTACATGTTCCTCGGCGCTGAGGACATCCCCGAAGAGCGGGGGATTTCATGACATTTCTTATTGGCTGTCTTGTGTTTCTAATAAGTTGTTTAATGGTTGGCATACTGAATCATATACATAATAGGCTGGTTTAGATCGATCCTAACCGGATGATTATGACCGAATGATTATGAATTGCTTCTATATTATATTTTATAGACTATATAAACGCGGGTAATAATTAATATATATTACTAATAAAAATCTAAAAAAAAAAATCACAGATTTGCGTGAAATCCCTGCTATTTTCAGTCAACCGCTACAAGATCAACAATTCCATGAGCTTGGGCTTCTGTTGCTGACATAAAAACATCCCTTTCCATATCTTCGGATACAACCCATAAGGGTTTGCCCGTTCTTTGTACATAAACCCTTGTGATGGTTTCGCGCAGTTTCAATAGTTCTTCTGCTTCCAAGATAAATTCTCCCGTTTGCGCCTCATAAAAAGAGCTAGCGGGTTGATGGATCATTACCCTGATGATAAATAAATGGTTCCTCTATCTTGCATGATGAGGTGAAAACAAAAGAATAAAATAACAAGAAAAAAAAAGATAGAATCGAACAAACCGTACAGGCATCTTTTTTGCAGTGCATACGGCTATATAATGTATATAATGTAATGGAATTTACTTTTACCTTCTATCGAATAAAGATAAAATATAGGATCTATCAGACCCAGATCGGCAAATGATCCAATTACCACCCTTCCTTTTTGGGAGTTAAAAAATACTATGATGGTTCCGTTGCTTTATCTATTTATTTCGTCTGTAATTCAGCAATCCCAAAGTTTCTTTTTGAGCTAAGGAAAAAAAGAGTTTGTGACGCTGAAATGGACTCCCGATAGATAAGATAAAATCGGAAATACTTTTTTCTCATACTACTCTTTCGATACATAATCTAATGTTTTGAAAAAAAAAATAATAATAAGAATTTTTTCATATCGAATTCGAAGTGCCATGCTATTATTACTTAAATATTCCTGCGAAGGCATAGTCTTTTTTTCTCTCAAATTAAAATAAAAAACTCAATGGCGCCAAGCGTGAGGGAATGCTAGACGTTTGGTAATTTCTCCTCCGACCAGGATAAAGGATCCCATTGAAGCGGCCAACCCCATGCATATTGTATGTACATCTGGTCGTACAAATTGCATGGTATCATAAATAGCTACTCCG